ATCGCGATTTGGATTGAATTTCGATGAAACAATACATCAATGAGAAGTTAATTCGATGGGTTTAGTGACTTTTTTATTATATTTTTTATTATATTTAGAATATTAAAAAAAGGAGTCAAAACTCGTGTTTATTGAAGAAGAAAAACCCTTTCGTTAGAAGTCAGAAAGACCTGTTATGAGAAAAGAAAGAGGACTGGAATCTATACATTGATTCTTTTTTTGTTTTCGCAATTTTTTTTGAACCGTATGCACCAAAAGGTGCATGTACGGTTTCTAAGGAATATACCTGTACCCTAATCAACCGACTTTATCGAGAAAGATTACTTTTTTTAGGCCAAGCAGTTGATAGCGAGATCTCAAATCAACTTATTGGTCTTATGATATATCTCAGTATCGAAGATGATACCAAAGATCTGTATTTGTTTATAAACTCTCCCGGTGGATGGGTAATCCCCGGAGTAGCTATTTATGATACTATGCAATTTGTACGACCAGATGTCCATACAATATGCATGGGGTTAGCCGCTTCAATGGGATCTTTTATCCTGGTTGGGGGAGAAATTACCAAACGTCTAGCATTCCCTCACGCTTGGCGCCAATGAGGTTTTTATTTGAGAGAAATAAAGAAGACTATGCCTTCGCCCTATGAAATATGAATATTAAGTAATAATAGCATGGCACTTCGAATTCGATACGAGAAATTTTTGCATTGTCAAAAAATTAGATTATGTATCGAAAGGGTGGTATGAGAGAAAGGATATTTCCGATTTTCTCTTATTTATCGGGAGTCCACTTCAGCGTCACAAACCTTTTTGTTTTTATTTTGGAAGACTCTTAACAATATTTATGTTATGTAAAGAGTGTGAAAAAAGATTTTTCCTCATTTGATTGCATCAAAAAGAAACTTTGGGATTGCTGAATCACAGACAAAAAAACAATAAAAATGAATATAAATATATAAGGCAACGGAGCCATCATAGTATTTTTTAACTATTCGGAAAGGAAGGGTGGCATTTTGATCAGTTAACCATCTGGGTCTGATATTTTCTTCTCTTTCTTCAATGGAAGGGAAGGGTCAATTTTATTGTAGAGCCGTATGCATTGCACAAAAGATGCCCGTACGGTTGTTCAATTCTATCCTTTTCCTATTATTATTTATCTTTCTTTTCTCTTCCGAGATAGAGGAACTTTTTATTATGTTATATCATCAGGGTAATGATCCATCAACCTGCTAGTTCGTTTTATGAGGCACAAACGGGAGAATTTATCCTGGAAGCGGAAGAACTACTGAAACTGCGTGAAACCCTCACAAGGGTTTATGTACAAAGAACGGGCAAACCTTTATGGGTTGTATCCGAAGACATGGAAAGAGATGTTTTTATGTCAGCAACAGAAGCACAAGCTTATGGAATTGTTGATCTTGTAGCGGTTGAATGAAAATAACATGGATTTCACGAAAATCCGTGATTTGAGATTTTATCTCTGACTTTAATATTCTATTACATATTTATTAATATAACATATTTATTAATATAGAAGTAATTCATAATCATCCGGTTAGGATCAATCTAAACCAGTCCATTATGTATACAATTCAACATGCCAACTATTAAACAACTTATTAGAAATGCAAGACAGCCAATAAGAAATGTCACGAAATCCCCCGCCCTTCGGGGATGCCCTCAGCGTCGAGGAACATGTACTCGGGTGTATGTGCGACTCGTTTAGATCATATCATGAGCAGGCACAAAAGCAAAAAAACAACCCCCCAGTATCAATGATACGTACCGACGAATATGGAAGAGGGGACTCCATTTAATTTACTATCTAAAAAATAAGACAATCTCTCATATCCCTCCATTGTGTATGAATTTTATGGTTTCCATTGGTGCAAATCCAATAATGATGAGAAACAATTCTCCATTGGTAACAAACGGTTATCCATTAAGCGGAGAAATTTTTATTTAAAAAGTATAAAGAGTAGGCCCCTATTCTGACAAGAACGGACTAAGAAGGTCAGTTACCCAGCTAATTTTCATAATTAAATACCGTTACGGTATAGGTAGATCTCGTTGTGAAAGACCTATTACTAGATAATTCATGGGTAGAGCCAAGGAGGATGAACTATACAAGTTACCAATAACGTTGATTAAATGAAGTAAAGGCTCCGGTGTATAGAAAAGACCTCACCGTTTACGAAGTCACCATAGAAACGATGGAATCCACTATTTCTTTATCTGTCTATTTACTTTGATTTTTTACACTTATAGCGCAGAATACAATTTCTTATTTTTTTTCTTATTTCGCCTAAACCAAAAAAGAAAAAATTGTGGTCGGGAAGGTTATAGCAGCCAAAGCCATTGGAATTTTTATTTTATACATTGGAAAAATTCGTTTTGTTATTAATAGATTAGGAAAGGGCAAAAGAATAACTGAAAGAAAAGAAATCAATTAGTTATTCTTCAAAGTTTCAGCTGTTCAATGACTAGAATTAGACGGGGATATATAGCTCGGAGACGTAGAACAAAAATTCGTTTATTTGCATCAAGCTTTCGGGGGGCCCATTCAAGACTTACGCGAACTATTACTCAACAAAAAATAAGAGCTTTGATTTCGGCTCATCGAGATCGGGATAGTAAAAAGAGAAATTTTCGTCGTTTGTGGATCATTCGGATAAACGCAATAATTCGTGAAAGAGTAGTAGAACGGGCACTATCCTATAGTTATAGTAGATTAATACACGATCTGTACAAGAGACAGCTGCTTCTTAATCGTAAAATACTTGCACAAATAGCTATATCAAATAGGAATTGTCTTTATATGATTTCCAATGAGATTTTAATAAATATAAAGAAGTCGATTGTAAAGAATCCAATGGAATAATTTAAACAGACTTTCCCGGAGTTCATTCTCCGGGAAAGTAGAGTCGAAATTACTATAATAAAAAATGCTAAAGTAGTCAAAATCAATGAATGCGTTCAAGAAAAAAAAGCTTTCTCCGATTCGTTTTTGTTCTTACGACACGATAATCAAATCTGGATTCTCGGAAAAACACTAATCTGTGTTTGAGTTCGGATTAAAATTATGATTCAAGTGAAAAAAGAGTAAGCCTATTTATTTCTAGTTCTAAGACCAGTAGTTCTAGCAGTCGACTCGGTTCTTTCAAACTGTTTCTCATTATTCAGAAAGGGTAACAAAGATAAAATACGAGCTTGTTTTATAGCAACAGTAATTAATCGTTGTTGTTTCAAGGTCAATCTATTCACCCGTCTGGATAATATTTTTCCTTGTTCACTAATAAATCGACTAATTAAACTCATGTTTCTATAATCAATTCGATCCCCCGATTGAATCGGGGGCAAACGCCTACGAACAGATCGCTTGGATTTAAGAAAAGATCGCTTGGATTTATCCATGGTTTGTTTTAGTTTATTCCTTATACCGAAAATCCTATTTCTTAAGTCTAATTCATTTTAACGCTATTCTAAATAGGATTTTTTTATTTTCTATTTAAATATGTTATATATAATGCCATTTTGTCCCTTTCAAGGAAAGGGTAAGATATAGATACTCAGCTCGATCTATTTCTTTATCTCCCCATGAATCGTATGCTTGTAACAATAGGGACAGAATTTTTTCAATTCTAATCGATTGGGCGTATTGTGCCGGTTCTTTTGAGTAATATATCTGGAAATCCCCGTTGATACCTTATTAACACTGTTTCGAACACAATCGGTACATTCCAAAATCACCGTTACTCGTACATCTTTACCCTTGGCCATGAACCCTCCTTGGATTTTTTATTTACTCAACTCGTCTATTTTCGATTCGATATTAAGAAGAAAGGAAGGAAAAAAATAGAAGTTACTAACTCGAAATCCAATTATAAAAACTATAGTAAATGAGAGTTATAGTAAATAATAAGGAATACAAAAATTTCTAAACTTTATTTCAAATCGAAGTACAGTATTTTATTTTTCAGTTAAATATCTTGTAATACTTTTTTTTATAATTCTAATACTTTTTCCTTGGACGTGTATTTTCTATTCTTATTCTAAACCCATTTTTCTATTATTAATATTCATTTAGAATTCGAACTTGAACCCAGGTCTCCCAGATGTTGAATCGAATCCACTTTGATTTTTTTCTCTTTCCTCCCTTATTCTAAAAAGGGAAAAAAGAGAAAAGAGGAGAAGAGGGGTTAGTCACAGATATTTTATTGTATCTTTAATCTTCTTCATCCCTTCCCATGTCAATAACTAGAATGAAAAAAAGGGGAATGTCAACGCATCCGGAAAAAAACGATTAATCTCTATCAATAGACCTGCCAAAGCCCCGAACCATAGTGTACTTAGTACTGGTGCCACGGAGAGATATGTTTTAAAATCTCGCATTGAAAGCCCTCCCTTGTTTATTTATTGTAATACAGATAATGCATATATGATCAGAGGCATATGTAGTTAAGGACCGGTTAGAATTGTACACATAGTCTTTAAGTTAAATTGAATTATACAATGATCCGGTAAATAAGATTTTACCCTTTCTTAGAATCTTAAATTAAAACCAAAAAAACCTCTTACCGAGCATTTCCGAAAAATACTCATTTTTTTTTATTATATATAATAAATATTATATGTTAAACATATCTTAAATGAGACCAAAAACAAAAAGACGAAATGGTCAGAAAATTGTGTATATCAATCGAAGAAATAATGATGTGGAAAACAAAACAGTAATTTTATACAATGAGACTGTAGAATAATGGAAGGGATGTGGCGCAGCTTGGTAGCGCGTTTGTTTTGGGTACAAAATGTCACGGGTTCAAATCCTGTCATCCCTACCTATTACTGCTCCTTTGAGCAGTAACGAGGGATCGACTGAGATCGATTCGAATTGGATATAATCTTTCATTTTTGTGTTTATGATACTATCCATACAAAAAGTATTGGGGTTATAAAAAATCCTTTTCTTTACAGCCTTGTCTGTTCGGATAAAAAAGC